AGCGGTTAAGAAATTGCAACCTTCCAAATAGGAACTGGCTAATCCATGGGTATACCATGAAGTCACAAAAGTTGTACCTGTGAACCAACCTCCTAAAGCGAAATAAGCACAAGGAAAGAGCAATAGGCCGGACCAACCCACAAAAACGAAACGGTCCCTCCGTAACCAATCATCCATAATATCAAATAAATCCTTTTCTTCTTTGGTAAATCTACCAAGGGCTATAGTCATAGTGATCCTCCTATTCAACTACTTCAACCATTTCCGAACACCTCATATTATTTCCAGGGCATACGATAGCTCGATTATCTATGGACGATTCCTCGTTCAATGCCCCTTACAACGGGTTTCGAAGATACAATTTTTTTCTATTGGGCCACAAAACGACCTAGGTAAAATCCATGAACTCGATTCGATTAGTCCTTACTATTACTATATAACTATTTGAACCCAGAATTGTCCTGTCCTATGACTCATATTCCAGAGTATATCTTTTAAGGGATCAAAGCAAAAAAAATCCCTATTTTTTCCATGACCCTAAATTAAATATTAAATAATGATAGGCTGGAAATGAAAGCCCCTTTCTCGCATTTGTTCTCTATTGCATTGGCGGAACAACAAAACAATATCTGATTCTGAAATCAAGGAAAGATATTGAAAAATAGATTTTCGAAATAAACTTATATATATATAACATATATATATAAGTTTATGTAGCGGAAAAGAATAGCGATTTCTTTGTGTGGAGCATCCAGTAACAAGAGGATGAAATCAGAAATATCGACAAATTCTTGCGTGGTCAAAGAAAAAATCCGCTTCTACAATTTAATCTATATTATATCGAATTTAAATATCAGAATAGCTGACATAGTCATGATTCAATGGGTCAGGTCCACTTACTTTTTCTTGATTTAAAATTTTACGGTGGGTTTGATAGGAACAATGGAGAAGTAGGAATACTTTGGTTTGACGATTAACAATAGGGATTGGATATCCAGAATATTTATGTATCAAGACCAAATGAAATGAATAATGAGACATGAAGAAAGAGGGCTACTATGTCACTACAGAGTAGACTCCCCCTAATAAGGGTAATTAGTCATTATGAAAATGAATAAATTTCAACTTTCTAACTATGACTCATAATAATGAGAACTCATTATAATGGTGGTTACCCTTTTCTTTTTTTTTTAGAACTATCAACAATATCTCTATTCTCCGCGGAAAACGAAGACTAAGACTTGAGTTTAGTGAAAAAGCCCCTTATCGGATTTGAACCGATGACTTACGCCTTACCATGGCGTTACTCTACCACTGAGTTAAAAGGGCCCGTTTATTCAATTCATCAATTAGACATTTTCCATTATGAGTCTACTGCATGTATCTATATATGTACTATATATGGGGATATATACATATACGCATAGGAGCTCATTCAGGAACAAGAAATTGGATTTAACTAGTAAGCGGGTAAAATTATTATTTTTATTATTTTTTGATAAATAAATGCAGTGAATTGTTTCAAGACCGACCTACTTGCTTTGTTTACTTTTACTGACCCATCGGAAAAAGATTCACTTGATTGATACCTGTACCAATTCGACATCAACATGGATTTAAGATATTTTCTTGAATCATGTGATGAGGAGATTCGTACCCCCAGCCGAATTCCATTTTGATAAATAAAAAGAAAAAAAAAATTTCTATCGTTTTCGAATTTTATGGTTTAGTGTGAGATAGTGATAGGCATATCTCATCTGAACGATGAACGAAGCAATGAGTTAAAATTGAATGAAAAAAAAATAAATTAAATGAGGTTTTACCCCTTTTTTTTCTGTCGGACCAATCACTGCCCGAACTGAAGGAATCCTATTCCTATACTATACTTTGTTTCATTATATTCATTATATTTTCATTATATTCATTATATTTTCATTATATTCATTATATTATATATAGTATAATATAATACTATGGATAGTATGGGATGGTCCATTCATCCTATACTATACTTCGTTTCATTATATATAATATTGACAATTCCAAAAAACTGATCATACTATCAGCATAGTATGCTGATGGTCGGGCAGATATGCCCCTATCGTCTAGCGGTTCAGGACATCTCTCTTTCAAGGAGGCAGCGGGGATTCGACTTCCCCTGGGGGTAGGGTACTACGAAAGGAAGTTGATCATGGATTATCACTAAGCCTAGAATTAATTCTTCCTGGGTCGATGCCCGAGCGGTTAATGGGGGCGGACTGTAAATTCGTTGGCGATATGTCTACGCTGGTTCAAATCCAGCTCGGCCCAATAATTCGCCGCTCCATGAGTATGATCTAACCAATTTTATTTGTCCTTCAGAAACAGAAATGTCCGATCCGTAGAAATAAAGATTAAGAGTCAATTTTTTTTTGCTCTATCCATATTTTTCTAATTAAAAAAAAAATTATCCATTTTTGGCAATAAAAAAACCACCGGTTACTAGTAATCCATTTGACTCTCGCTATAGTCCATATCTATGTGGATATGATATTAGTATATCATTTGTGTCTCTGTTACAACACGACGAATAGAATGTTCTTATGAAACCATAAGAATATGTATGCCATACACCTCGCTGGGATTGTAGTTCAATCGGTCAGAGCACCGCCCTGTCAAGGCGGAAGCTGCGGGTTCGAGCCCCGTCAGTCCCGAACTAGGATCCGATGAATTTCTCAATTAATCTCTTCTTTTTCTGTAAAAAGGGGGATAGGGAACAAGATATAATCCCAGTGGATATCCTTATTTCTTTTGTTTTTCGTTTCACATTTATCATCAGACAAATACGGGAATTTAAATTTCTTCCACTAGTATCGATGCAGAATAGTACTGATTGATAAGGGAGAGACATATCTAGATTGATTGGTACGACCGGTGATATTACTCTATTCAATTCAGTATTTTAAGAGATACCATATTCGTCTGACTTTATTTTTCGACTGTTCTTGAACAATGAAATGAAGTAGAGTGCCCATATTTTTACCAGGAGTACATACACAAATTGTATCCTTTTGTTGTACAATACACAATGAACTTAACATAATTACCTCGACAGAACAGAGCACTTTTTTAAACCGCACCCTTTTCTAGCTCCGACTTGTGTATCCTCAATTACTAATTGAAAAAAATCTATCTCATTCTCATTCAAATTGCATGCTGAATTTTTGATGTATGCGTTCCTGCCCCAATCCAAGAAAGAGAAGAGGATATTATATTAATAAAATAAAATAAAAGACCAAGCAACGCCCCCCTTTTTTTAATAAATCTGTTGGAATATTAGATCTTTTAACCCGTCCTTTTCCATCTCACTTCTACTGTTTGGGTATACGTGTGACCTATTGAATACCGGTCATATGATAACTCATCAGATAATTAATTGTATGTATAAGTTAAGTATAAGGAAGGATAATTGTATAAGGAAGAGGGTAGGTTATAGAAAAGAAAGGATGGAAAAGGATGAAAAATTCAATAGGATTCTATATTGGAATTGGATTAGGAATCCCATTTTTGATTTAATATGGATAAAGGATCTTCCTATGTTATACTATTCAATTTTCGACGATTAATCGATTTGATATATCAGATATATTGTTATTCATAATATTTATCCGATTCAGTATCATCAGGATACAATTCACCCTATTGAATTTACAGGAGTCAAATTTCTCATCTCTATGGGATTAGATCCCGAGTTATTGCGAAGCAAAAAATAAAAAAAAAATGAGATTATGGAAGTCAATATTCTCGCATTTATTGCTACTGCACTGTTCATTCTAGTTCCTACCGCCTTTTTACTTATCATCTACGTAAAAACAGTCAGTCAAAATGATTAATTTGAATGAAACTTGAATTATTAGTTCTTATCAATGATTGAAGAATTGAAAGAAAGGGATTTAAACTCCAAATTTTAAATTAAATGAAATGATCGGTCTGGAATCAGAAGTGTCTGAGATCTGAGATAGTGTGTAGAAAGAACTATATATATATAGTTCTTTCTACACACTATATTATATAGTATTGTATACAGATATAATATAGGCTTTACTTTATATAATATATAATATAATTTATATAATCTTTACTTTATATAATATAGTAATACGGACCAATTTACAATATGTATGTACATCTAATATATGTACGTCTCAATACTACATCTAAATAGCACTTTAATTCTATAATTCTATTTCTTTTTTTCGCTACATCTATTTATTTATATGGATTTCGATCAATCCAAAATAATCTCTGACAATTTTATATACGTATACCGGGATCCATCGAAAGAAAGAAAAGAACCAATGGAGGAAGAGAAGAATAGTATGAGTATATACTATATAAAAATAAAATAAATAAAATAAAAAAAAAAAATAGAAAAATAATAGGGATTGGTTTTTCTCATTGTAATATCCATAATTCTGGTAAGAGCCGGTTCATAAAAATAGAAAATTTAGGAAGAATTCGGTTGGAATAAATTTCCTATCATGTGTGGATTCGAGTTTCGAAATACAACTATGGTAATCATTCATTGTTTAATAGAATGGTTATTATTCATTATTGTCTTTTCTTATTCATTACTGTATTCCAGTTACAGTATAATTTTGAAACAGAGACATTTTTTTAAGGCTTCGCAAAACGATCAATTAAACAATTGATACAATTCGATTACTCAATCAATTACTCAATTAGTAGTACCTCTAGAGTCCACTCCTTCCCCATACTACGAGTGAAAGGGAAAATGTAAAGACTACCATTAAAGCAGCCCAAGCGAGACTTACTATATCCATGTAAATTATGTCTCCTATCTCTATCAAGGAATGATTCCACTATGATTATTGATCAATAATCATAGTGGAATCAACGGCGCAGAGTCAAAATAGGATTCTGATTTAAAGCGATTGATGAACCAATCCAATGAAGACAATCACAACAAATTCTATATTATTGGATTTCCCGTAGAATCGGGAAGCATTAAGCACAAATACGATACATACCTTTCTTTGGAAATATCAATCAAAAGAGTCCTTCTAATGAAAAAGATGTAGGAATAGTAAGACCTATTGTTTGTTTTGTTACCCTTTTTATAAACAAAAGACATAAAAATAAAAATATACCATCAAGATAGATAACTATCTATCGGGTACCTCTATTTCCTATTTATTTGATCTAAGTCTTACTGTCTTTCTTTCTGTGAAAGAATCAGGAGACACCACTACACTATTACATACATTCTTTTTTTTTGAATTCCCCTACAATGGCAAAGAACATTTTTTGTTTTTCAACTTTTACTTTTACTCTATAAGATCCTGACCAACCATCCTGATTGAATGTTTAAGCACTCAGAGCTTCTCGTGAGTCTGGACACAAAATATCTTCAGCCATTTACACAACTCCTACATTTACACAACTCCTATAAATGGATTTTCCGTTGTCCTATCCAATCTAATTCCAGACATGGTCAGTAGACACTACCTTAGTATAGGCAGTGTAAGATAATTAGGAATTAGGAAGTCTTGATCGTCTTTCGTATAATCCCCTCTTCAATCCTAGCCTAGGAGCCAAAATTGAGTGTCCTTTAGGAACCCTTTAGATACCAAGATTTCCACCTCTTACTTTCGTAGTTATGAATCTCAGAATTGACTCTCACTATTTATTTGATTCAATTGATAAATCAAATAAATGGCCCGAACCAATCATTAAATTAATAAGTGAGGGTTGCTTCACTTCATCCCTATTGGTACGGGCGGGCCACACCCAAAATCCAGATGTTGAGAAAAAAATTTAAAGTCTTTTGTCTTTTCTAGAACCTACGGATTCTAAAAATAAAGTATCGACATGCCTAGTCCTTTGCCTCCGCTTCTGCGAAGCAAGAATTCGTCGAGTTAGATCAGCAGAATAAGAAATCCCAATTTGTTGATCAGGCGACACCCAGATTTGAACTGGGGATAAAGGATTTGCAGTCCCCCGCCTTACCACTTGGCCATGCCGCCAAATCCGATCCAAAATATGGATAAAAATATTATCTATATTCTATTACTAATTACTAATTCTCTTTTTTTTTTTTTTATCTTGAATCCCATTGTACTTATCCCCTTCCAAACATGAATCCCTATTTTTTATTGGATCCGGTTTCGATTATTCTCTTCGAGTGATTGTATCTCAAAACATACACTGTTTAAAAACTTCCCTTCCCCTTTCTATTGAAATGAAAAGAAAAAAAAATAGATTTCCGGTCATAGATTGAAAAATTCAGGGCAGGAACCATTACCTATTTACTTTGAATTAATAAACGGTTCTTAATTAAATTTGTATCTCAAATTGTGTGTTTCCTTAATGGCATAAGAAAAGCAAATTGATTTACGACTAATCAGTATCAATTATTTTCAAAAATAAATCCTTTTCAATCTCAATTTTCAATTATAACATCATATATGTGTATATGTAAACCCCAGAACAGAAATTGTTACACAGAACACGAGTTGGGTCTCTCTCTTATCTTATGCACATACACCTATACAGAATCATCGTGTTTGAATTTTTAATTCAATATATATATTGAATAGGAAAGCGGATTGAATCCTGAATCCATTTATTTTTTTTGTACCCAACCTGATCATAATATCATAATAATAGGCAGAAATTGGATCAATTTTTATATTCTATATTTTATATTCTATACAAGACTCCATAAGTGTAATGTAAGTAGCAGAATTTTTTTCAGGAATGTTTTATCAATTCATTTCCATTTGTACCTGTCGCAAATTTTAACTTGCGCCAAAAATGCTCTTCATTCCTCCGTCTCGTCCCCGTTCATACGTATGAAATAGAAATATGGAATTGGTTAAAATTTCATGTGATTCAGTAAACAAAATATACATTCCATCATTGCTAGATCGATACGTATGGTTAGTTCGATGAAGAGTGAGCCAATAATGGGATTTTTTCGATAAAGAGGAAACTTAAGATTAAGATGCTCCGGAAGGGAAATGAGGGGATGTCCACAATACCTGGATTTAGTCAGATACAATTTGAGGGATTTTGTAGGTTCATTAATCAGGGCTTGGCGGAAGAATTTCATAAGTTTACAAAAATTGAAGATACGGATCAAGAAATTGAATTTCAATTATTTGTGGAAAGATATCAATTGGTAGAACCCTTGATAAAAGAAAGAGATGCTGTGTATGAATCACTCACATATTCTTCTGAATTATATGTACCCGCGGGATTAATTTGGAAAACCGGTAGAGATATACAAGAACAAACCGTTTTTATTGGAAACATTCCTCTAATGAATTCCCTGGGCACCTCTATAGTAAATGGAATATACAGAATTGTAATCAATCAAATATTGCAAAGTCCCGGTATTTACTATCGTTCAGAATTGGACCATAACGGAATTTATGTCTATACCAGTACTATAATATCAGATTGGGGAGGAAGATCGGAATTAGAAATTGATAGAAA